CCCCTGCAAATTTTTATTTGTTCGAGTATGCAAATAAATTGCGAAGACGATCCAAGTAATAAAGGCCCAAGTTTCCTTTGGATCCCAACTCCAATATGATCCCCATGCTTCATTAGCCCATACTGCTCCTGAAAGAATACCTATGGTTAAAAAGATAAATCCTAGGCTAATCACACGATAACTCCAAAAATCTAATTGTTGAATCAATTGAGCCTTGTAATAATTCTTAGCATAAAAAATATTGTTTCTTTCATTCTTGTATTGGATTTCACCAAACGAAAATGACTCATTTAATTTTAATAAATTATTACTTTTAGAACTATAAAAAATCTTTCTAAATGTAATGACTAGAAGTGCTACTGATAATAATGATCCACAAAGAAGAGCCGCATAGCTTAATATCATCATACTTACGTGCATTATTAACCATTCCGATTGTAGAGCGGGTACTAATATTGTGGGTTTCCGTATTTCATTTAAAAGACCCGATGTAGCAAAACCTTGGGTAAAAATAGTACTTGAAGCAGTTATTGTGGTTAAATAATTTTTTCTTATTTTGAAATAAGGCACTATATGAATAAGGGAGAAACTCCATGAAAGAAAAATTAATGATTCATATAAATCACTTAGCGGGAAATGTCCCGAATAAATCCAACGGGTGAGCAATAATCCTGTTAGACATAAAAAAGTAGCTATCATTCCCTTTTCTGACGAATCATATGTTATGATTTCATTGCCAAATAAGGTTATCAAATGAATTGTAATTACAATTGAAACAATAGAAAAGGAAATATGAGTTAATATATGCTCTAAAGTTGAAAATATCATAAAAATGAAAAAAAAAGGGGGGGGAATCCCCATATAAATTTAATTAATAAATATAATATAAATAGGGAATTTGATTTATTTTTATTATAGGATGTATTGGATCTCTTTTAGAAGATGGCATGCCGCCACTCGGACTCGAACCGAGATGCTCTAGCACTGCTTCCTAAGAGCAGCGTGTCTACCGATTTCACCATAGCGGCTTGCTCGAACTCATAATAGCCTATTTATATTCAATCGTCGAGATTGAATAAGTCAATTCACTCAAATAAGTTTTTTTAGTAAAGATTCAAGTAGTTTATATATTAGCCAATATATTAGTATTAGCCAAAAATAGAAAAATAGAATTCTTGCAACTAGAGAATTCTCGCGAAAAAAACTTTTTTTTTCATTTTTTACTTTTATTATTATTGTCATTATTAATTATTATTATTTCTGCTTTATCTGATGATTTCAGAAAAAAAAAAAAAAGAAATTTTATCAATGAATCTAAAATATGTCTATTTTTGACTACTCCAAATTGACACTTGTACATAATATCTCAACAATGAGGTTTTTTTATTGATTGGACTAAAAGTTGTAGATATATGATAAATATATTCCATATAGTAAATAAATGAAGAAGTAAGAAAGTTATCCAAAAATTTTTAACATGAAATCAATTAGTTTCAACAATTCATTAATTTTAACTAAAAATCTTATATCTGCCCTTCCCGAGAAAGATAAAAATTTTTCATTATCATTATTGTAAAGGTCGATGGGGAAAATAAGACTCCCCACCACCAAAATCTGATTGAAAATATACTAAATACTAAAAAAATAAAAATACAATATTTTTGATTTCTTTAGATTTCAGAAAATACAAGAATTTTTATTTTTATCTTATAAGAAAAGAATAAGATAAGATTAAAAGTCTAGGACTGCCAATTCTTTTATTATTTAATATAGAAATATAGATATAGATATTAACAAATATAGATATAGATAATTACTGATCCAATTTTTTGAGTCAAATCCATTCTGATTATTCCAATCTTTTAGGACTTAGTTGTTTGTCGTACAAAAAAACTTTTTGAATTCCCGGTAGAAAGAGATTTCCCTAATGACAAAGCTTTTAACGCTGCCCAATATCCTTTCCTTTTCCAAATATTTTTACGAATACGCTTTTTTGATATCGAAGTACGTTTTTTTGGAACTGCCATTTAAAAATGAAGAAGTTACTCATTGTTATAGTTGGATGTGAAAGACATCTATTGTTCAAAACCAATTATTTTTTCTTATTCATGATCTATTTTTCTCTAAAAAAGATTCTCTTCATAAAAAAGAAATATAGATATATCTGTAAAAATTTGATCAAAAATGACTCGAAATAACATAAAAAATTTTTGATTCCATACACTATTCGTAAAACCAAAAATTTTTGGTTTGGAACTCTTAATTCTCGTTGTTTATATCTCAAAGTTATATCTTTAGAATCTGCTATGTGATAGAAATCAAACTTAATAAAATAAATAAAGAGCCTAAAAGACCTTTATTTTCGTCATTCTATTCTATACTTTATTTACATGTAATAAAATACCTCAAAGGATTGTAAACTTTTGCCTAAAAACGTGAGTCTTTTTTTAGTAATCTTTTTTTAGTAAAACTTGAGAAAAAATACACCTAAATTCCATTTTCAAATTCGAATGAGACTAGTAAGAAAGATCCGTTTTTTTGATAAAAAAAGTTCATTTTAGATCTATAATCTTCTAAACTTTACTAATAATTTGTTTTGATTGAAATGGAAAACAATCAATCCCATAATGAATTAGTTAATGAGTTGAAATAAAGTAACTAAAATAAAGAGTTTTTTCATTAGACCAATGACCTTAGTTAATCCTATAATTCATATAATTCATATCAACATCAGTACTCTTTTTAGCCTAAATTTTTAAGCTTGTTTTATTATTTTTATTAATTATTATTACGATTATTAATTATTACGAGAATTTCTCGTAATAATATAAATTTTCCTATTTATATTTATATTCTTTTTATTTATATTTTATATATGGCACTTGGTCATATCATTTCTCCAATTGTAACTTCTTGTTTTGAATATTTAAACGATTTTGAAAAGACTCAAAATAAATACTAATATAAAATTATTAAATAAATTTAATAAATTAGTGCATATCCTTATTTTTTAGTGACTTTTTCGAAAGAGGTAAGATCCGGTGAATCGGAAACAATTAATTAAGAATAAAAAACTTTTTTTATGGAACAGACATATCAATATGCGTGGATAATACCTTTTCTTCCACTTCCAGTTCCTATGTTAATAGGGGTGGGACTTCTTCTTTTTCCGACGGCAACAAAAAGTCTTCGCCGTATGTGGGCTTTTCAGAGCGTTTTATTGTTAAGTATAGTCATGATTTTTTCCATGAATCTGTCTATTCAGCAAATAAATAGCAGTTCTGTCTATCAATATGTATGGTCTTGGATTATCAATAATGATTTTTCTTTAGAATTCGGATACTTAATCGATCCACTTACTTCTATTATGTCAATATTAATCACTACTGTTGGAATTTTAGTTCTTATTTATAGTGATAATTATATGTCTCATGATCATGGATATCTGAGATTTTTTGCTTATATGAGTTTTTTCAGTACTTCCATGTTGGGATTAGTTACTAGTTCAAATTTGATACAAATTTATATTTTTTGGGAATTGGTTGGAATGTGTTCGTATCTATTAATAGGATTTTGGTTCACACGACCTGTTGCAGCAAAGGCTTGTCAAAAAGCGTTTGTAACTAATCGTGTTGGTGATTTTGGTTTATTATTAGGCATTTTGGGGTTTTATTGGGTAACAGGAAGTTTCGAATTTCGCGATTTATTCCAAATATTAAATAACTTGATTTCTACTAATGAGGTCAATTTTTTATTTGTTACTTTGTGCGCTGTTCTATTATTTGGCGGTGCTATTGCTAAATCTGCACAATTTCCCCTTCATGTATGGTTACCTGATGCAATGGAAGGGCCGACTCCTATTTCAGCTCTTATACATGCTGCTACGATGGTAGCAGCAGGAATTTTTCTTGTAGCTCGACTTATGCCTCTTTTCATAGTCATACCCCACATCATGAATTTTATCTCTTTTATAGGGATAATAACAGTTTTTTTAGGAGCTACTTTAGCTCTTGCTCAAAAAGACATTAAGAGGGGTTTAGCCTATTCTACAATGTCTCAATTGGGTTATATGATGTTAGCTCTAGGTATGGGGTCTTATCGCAGTGCTTTATTTCATTTGATTACTCATGCTTATTCCAAAGCATTATTGTTTTTAGGATCGGGATCTGTTATTCATTCGATGGAAACTCTTGTTGGATATTGTCCAGAAAAAAGCCAGAACATGGTACTTATGGGAGGTTTAACAAAACATGTACCAATTACTAAAAATTCTTTTTTATTAGGTACACTTTCTCTTTGCGGTATTCCACCCCTTGCTTGTTTTTGGTCCAAAGATGAAATCCTTAATGATAGTTGGTTGTATTCACCTATTTTTGCAATAATAGCTTGGTCTACGGCGGGATTAACCGCATTTTATATGTGTCGGATTTATTTACTTACTTTTGAAGGACATTTAAACGTTCATTTTCAAAATTACAGTGGAAAAAGGAATACCCCCTTGTATTCAATATCTCTATGGGGTAAAGAAGGTTCAAAAATAACTAAAAAAAACTTTCCTTTGCTAAATTTATTAAAAATGAACAAGAATGAACGTCTTTCTTTTTTTTCAAATTCAAATCAAGTATATAAATTTGAGAAATTTGATGAGAATGTAAGAAATCCAATCCAACCCTTTCTTTATATTCCGAATTTTGGCAATACCAAGAGTTCTTTGTATCCTTATGAATCGGATAATACTATGTTATTTCCAATAATTATATTAATTCTATTTACTTTGTTCGTTGGATTTTTAGGAATTCCTTTCAATCAAGACGTGGATATATTAACCAAATGGCTAACCCCGTCTATAAATCTTTTACATAAAAATTCAAACAATTTAATAGATTGGTATGAATTTTCTAAAGATGCAGTTTTTTCAGTCAGTATAGCCTCTTTCGGAATATTGATAGCATTTTTTTTATATAAACCTGTTTATTCATCTTTTCAAAATTTGAACTTAA